TATCTATGTAAAAATTGAATCGATCTAAAATCGATCTCTCCTTACTCCTCCTCTGAGCAGTAATTGATAGGGATGACAGGATTTGAACCCGTGACATTTTGTACCCAAAACAAACGCGCTACCAAGCTGCGCTACATCCCTTTCAATTGGTCTACAGTATCATTGTAGAGAATCCCCGTCTTGTTTTCCACATCCTGATTATTTTATTCCCTCCATTGATATGCAAAATGGATCTTGCCATTTCTTCTTTTTGGTCTCATATCATATAACATATAATAATATATTAAATAAATATTTTTCTTGGGAATTCTCAGGTGTAAAGTGACCCTTTTTTCTGCTTTAAGAAAAAAGAAAAGAAAATCTTATCCCCCGACTCATTGCACATTTCAATTTGAATCAGGGATTCCACGCACAAATACAAGTGGTTTTTAACTACATATACATCTCTTACCATAATATATTACAATATGGAATACAAAAAAAAGAAGGAGGATTTTCAATGCGAGATCTAAAAACATATCTTTCCGTGGCACCGGTACTAAGTACTCTATGGTTCGGGTCTTTAGCAGGTTTATTGATAGAAATCAATCGTTTATTCCCGGATGCATTGACATTTCCTTTTTTTTCATTCTAGTTATTGAAATGAAAAGGGGTGAAGAAGATTCGAGATAAAATCAAATATTTGTGACTAATCTCTCTTTCCCCTCTTTTCTTTTTTTTTTTTTTTAGAATTAGATAGATAGAATAAGGGAGGAAAGAGAAAGAAAAAAGTGGATTCAACCTCAGCGAAACTCGGGTTGGGCTCCAATTAAATTAATAATACAGTTAAAAGAAAACGGAAATGTGGCTAGGGTAAGAGTATCATACAATACAAGATACTTAAATGAAATACTGTACTGTGATTAGCAATATAGTTAGAAATTATTGTATTACTTATTATTTAATATATTGATTGCAACAAAATCTTTATTTCAAAATTTGATTTTGAGTGGTTAGCAACTTCTATTTTTTTGTCCCTTGCTTCTTATTCGCTTCGGATCGGAAAATAGAAAAGTTGGGTGAATCAAAAACCCAAAGGAGGTTCATGGCCAAGGGTAAAGATGTCCGAGTAAGGGTTATTTTGGAATGTACCAGTTGTGTTCGAAACGGTGTTAATAAGGAATCAAGGGGTATTTCCAGATATATTACTCAAAAGAATCGACACAATACACCTAGTCGATTGGAATTGAGAAAATTCTGTCCCTATTGTTACACACATACAATTCATGGGGAGATAAAGAAATAGATATAGATCGAACCGAGTGCTTGTGTGTCACCCTTCCAAGGAACATGAAAAAATAATATAGATATATCTATATTATTTCATATATTTAAATGGAAACAAATAAATAAATATAGACAAACCCAATCCTATTAATTAATTCTAGAAATCATTTTTGATTTCAGCGAAATGGGATTTTTGCGATAAGGAATAAACAAATTATGGATAAATCTAAGCGACTCTTTCTTAAATCCAAGCGATCTTTTCGTAGGCGTTTGCCCCCGATCCAATCGGGGGATCGAATTGATTATAGAAATATGAGTTTAATTAGTCGATTTATTAGTGAACAAGGAAAAATATTATCTAGACGGGTGAATAGATTGACCTTAAAAGAACAACGATTAATTACTATTGCTATCAAACAAGCTCGTATTTTATCTTCGTTACCTTTTCTTAATAATGAGAAACAATTTGAAAGAAGTGAGTCGACCGCTAGAACTACCGGTCTTAGAACCAGACAAAAATAGGCTTACTCTTCAACTGAATCAAAATTCCAATCCGAACTCAAACACAGATGGATGTTTTATTCAAAAAATACGAGAAGCAGTCGTGTCATAAGAAGAATAAATCTTTTTTTTTTATTGAGTGTGTTCGCTCATTTTGACGACTTTATCATATTATCTCATACTAATTTCTACTCTACCTTCCCGGAGTTCATTCTCCAGAGAACTCCATTTAAAAATTATGACGAATTCCTTCCAACTTCTTTATTTTATGATCTCATTGGAAATCATATAAAGACAATTCCTATTTGATATAGCTATTTGTGCAAGTATTTTACGATTAAGAAGCAAGTGCGCCTTATACAGGTTGTGTATTAATCTACTATAAATATAGGATACCCGATTCCCACGAATTACTGCATTTATTCGAGTGATCCACAAACGACGAAAATCCCTTTTTTTCCTATCTCTATCACGATGAGCCGAAACCAAAGCTCTTAGTTTCTGTTGAGTAATTGTTCGAGTAAGTCTTGAATGAGCCCCACGAAAGCTTGATGCAAATAAACGAATTTTTGTTCTACGTCTCCGAGCTATATATCCTCGTCTAATTCTGGTCATTGACTAAATGAAACTTTGATGAATAACTAATTGATTGCCTTTCTTTCAGTTATTCTTTTCCCCTTTCCTAGTCTATTAATAACAAAACGGATTCTTCCAATTTATAAAATCAAAATTCCAATGGCTTTTGCTACTCTAACCTTCCCGACCACGCTTTTTTCCCTTTTTCTAGGCATTGGAAAAACAATTTCAATATTTTAAACAAAGTAGTAAATAAAAATAGATAAAGAAATTGTGGGTTCCATCGTCTCTATGGTTACTTCTTAAACGGTGAGGTCCTCTCTATACACCGGAGCCCCTTTCTTCATTTAATCAATGTTATTGGTAACTTGTACAGTTACCACTCTTTGGCTCTACCCGTGAATTTTCTAGTAATAGGTCTTTCATAACGAGATAGACCTTCTACAGTAACGGTATTTAATTATGAAAATTGCTGGGGTAGCTGACCCTGTTAGTCCGTTCTTGCAAGAGTAGAAACATAATCTTTCTTCCTTTTTTTTAATAGTATTTCCCCTCGCTTAATGGATAAACTATTTGTTACCAACGGGGAATTCTTTCTCACCTTAAATTGCAAATTGAGGTGATGTAATTTGCACCAATGGAAACCATAAATTTCATACACAATATAAAGATATGATAGATCTATCTTTTTTAGATAGTGAATGCAGTTCTTCCATTCTATCCGATTCACAGGTACTGATCATTGATACTGGAAATTCTTTTGTTTTGTCTCAGCCCATGATTTAAACGAGTCGCACATACACCCTTGTACATGTTCCTCGGCGCTGAGGGCATCCCCCAAGAGCGGGGGATTTCGTGACGTTTCTGATTGGCTGTCTTGGGTTTCTAAGAAGTTGTTTAATAGTTGGCATGCTGAATTATACATTATGGGCTGGTTTAGATCGATCCTAACCGTATGATTATGAATTTCTTCTATTTAATAGATTAATAGAATATTAAACCCCTAAGAAGTAAGAAGATAAAATCTTAAATCGTGCATTTGCGTGAAATCACTGTTATTTTTTATCCAACCGCTACAAGATCAACAATTCCATGAGCTTGGGCTTCTCTTGCTGACATAAAAACATCCCTTTCCATGTCTTCGGATACAACCCATAAGGGCTTGCCTGTTCTTTGTACATAAACCTTTGTAAGGATTTCGCGCAGTTTCAGTAGTTCTTCCGCTTCCAGGATAATTTCTCCCGTCTGTCCCTCAGAAAAACCGCCAATAGGTTGATGGATCATTACCCTGATGATATATTATAACATAATAAAAGGTTCCTCTATCTCGCACGATTAGGCGGGGGGAAGAGATAAAGAATAAGAAAAAGATAGAATTGAACAACCGTACAGGCATTTTTTTCGCATTGCATACGGCTCGACAATGGAATTCGCCTTTTTACCTTTCATCAACGAAAGTCATCAACGAAAGAGAAAATATGGGGTCTATTATACCCAGATCGGTCAATGATCCAATTACCACCCTTCTTTTTTTTTGGAGGAGTTCAAAAATACTATGATGGCCCCGTTGCTTTATATATTTATTTCGTTTGTGACTCAGCAATCCCAAAGTTTCTTTGTTTTTTTTTTTTCAAATAAAAAAGAAAAAATAATCTTCTTTTTTTTATTTGCGTACTTTTTCATAACATAAATATTGTTAATAACCTTCCGGTGTGAAAAAAGTTTGTGACGCTGTAATAGGCCTACAATTAGGTAAGATAAACTCGGAATACCCCTCTTTTATCTCATACTACTCCTTCGATACATAATCGAATATTTTGAAAAAAAAAAACAATAAAAATTTTCATATCGAATTCGAAGTGCCATGCTATTATTACTTAATATTAATAATTCATATGGCGAAGGCATAGTCTTCTTTTTTCTCTCAAATAAAAAACTCATTGGCGCCAAGCGTGAGGGAATGCTAGACGTTTGGTAATTTTTCCCCCGACCAGGAGAAAAGACCCCATTGAGGCGGCCAATCCCGTACATATTGTCTGTACGTCTGGTCGCACAAATTGCATAGTATCATAAATAGCTATTCCGGGTATTACCCACCCGCCAGGAGAGTTTATAAACAAATACAAATCCTTGGTCTCATTCTCTATACTAAGATATACCATAAGACCAATAAGTTGATTCGAGATATCGCTATCAATCATTTGGCCTAAAAAAAGTAATCTTTCTCGATAAAGTCGGTTGATTAGGATAAAATCAAATTGTATCCCTTCGGAGCCGTACAGGCACCTTTTGATGCATACGGTTCAACAAAACTTGCGAAAAAAAAATCAATGTGTAGCTCCCAGCCCCCTCTTTTTTTCCTAGCGAGCTCTTTCTATCAAAGGGGCTTTTCTTCCATTTTTCAATAACGACGAGTTTGACCGGTTTCCTATACCTATAATATTCTAATATAAAAAAAGCAATTCACTAATCGAACTAACTTTTCATTGATGTATTTTTTCATCGAGATCCAATCCAAAAATCACGATGTCATTTTCTTGTTCCTGACTGGGCTTCTTCCATTTTTTTAGGTTTATGCTCTACTCCGAGTAAGGATCTGCCCGATTTTTATTTGACATATAGGACAAATGACCCCAATACCACGTCTCTTTTTTGCTATGACTTCGCCCCCTTTTTTTTTTTTAATTCATTTCTTTCATGTCTTCCGCCAAATCTTCGACATATTCATCATATTTATTATTCCATTGATTAACAGTTTGAGATCACTCCTATTGCGAATAAATTTCGAAATGGAATTGTTTATGATATCTATGATCTAAGTAATAATAATAGATATATTCCCAATTGGGTTTTTCTAAACGGAGCCTGGATACCTCATTTTATTGGTCCAGCCAAGACGACCATAAATTTTTTTATTGCTAATATTAATCTGGATACCTCCGCACAAAATGGATCTAATTGCACTTCATTGCACTTCACGCTACAAATTTTTGATAATTCAATCAATTTTTTTTGGGCGAAACCGAGGCTATCTCGATCGGGGGAGAGAATGGGGAAATCCCATACGACCCAATAGGTTTGACAAGTCGCACTATACGTCAACCCAAGATGCATTCCTTTCTCTGGGATTTTTAAAAGGTACTTTTGGAACACCAATAGGCATAAAATGAAAGAAAAAAAGAATTAAGTACTCTAGTTTACTTTGATGTGGAAGCGTAATAATGGACTTCTTGTCTTAATAATATTGGCCTTTATCTTTTATACATAGATTGAATAAGTTCATAAAATAAAGGAAAATTCTTACGAGTAGGTCCTTTGAATGATGGGCAAATGTGGATGCATCCGCTCATAGAAAAGGGAATCAACCCCCATTGCGTATTGGTACTTATCGAGTATAGAATAGATCTGCTTCTCTTTTTTCCTACGAACCGAACTCTTCCATTATTACTAAAAGATATTACTAAAAGAATAGAACAAATATTCATCCTTTTTTCGAGATAATCCACTGAAAAAAAAAGGGGGGTACATAGCAGAGTTTTTTTCAATGCAATAAAGTTACATAGTGTCTATTTTTTGTTAATAAAGGGGTAGTCCCATGGGTTTGCCTTGGTATCGTGTTCATACCGTCGTATTGAATGATCCCGGCCGTTTGCTTTCTGTCCATATAATGCATACAGCTCTGGTTGCTGGTTGGGCCGGTTCAATGGCTCTATATGAATTAGCAGTTTTTGATCCCTCCGATCCCGTTCTTGATCCAATGTGGAGACAAGGCATGTTCGTCATACCCTTCATGACTCGTTTAGGAATAACCAATTCATGGGGCGGTTGGAGTATTACAGGAGGGACGATAACGAATCCGGGTATTTGGAGTTACGAAGGTGTAGCGGGGGCACATATTGTGTTTTCTGGCTTGTGCTTCTTGGCAGCTATCTGGCATTGGGTGTATTGGGATCTAGAAATATTTGGTGATGAACGTACAGGAAAACCTTCTTTGGATTTACCTAAGATCTTTGGAATTCATTTATTTCTCTCAGGAGTGGCTTGCTTTGGTTTTGGGGCATTTCATGTAACAGGATTGTATGGTCCTGGAATATGGGTGTCCGACCCGTATGGCCTAACTGGAAAGGTACAATCTGTAAATCCAGCGTGGGGTGTGGAAGGTTTTGATCCTTTTGTTCCAGGAGGAATAGCCTCTCATCATATTGCAGCAGGGACATTGGGCATATTAGCAGGCTTATTCCATCTTAGTGTCCGCCCGCCTCAACGTCTATACAAAGGATTACGTATGGGTAATATTGAAACCGTTCTTTCCAGCAGCATCGCTGCTGTCTTTTTTGCAGCTTTTGTTGTTGCTGGAACTATGTGGTATGGTTCAGCAACTACCCCCATCGAATTATTTGGTCCCACCCGTTATCAATGGGATCAGGGATACTTTCAGCAAGAAATATATCGAAGAGTTAGTGCTGGACTAGCCGAAAATCAAAGTTTATCAGAAGCTTGGTCTAAAATTCCTGAAAAATTAGCTTTTTATGATTACATCGGAAATAATCCGGCGAAAGGGGGATTGTTCAGAGCGGGTTCAATGGATAACGGGGATGGAATAGCTGTTGGGTGGTTAGGACACCCTATCTTTAAAGATAAAGAAGGGCGTGAACTTTTTGTACGTCGTATGCCTACTTTTTTTGAAACATTTCCAGTTGTTTTGGTAGACGGAGATGGAATTGTTAGAGCCGATGTTCCTTTTAGAAGGGCAGAATCGAAGTATAGTGTCGAACAAGTAGGTGTAACTGTTGAGTTCTATGGTGGCGAACTGAATGGAGTGAATTATAGTGATCCTGCTACTGTGAAAAAATATGCTAGACGTGCTCAATTGGGTGAAATTTTTGAATTAGATCGTGCTACTTTGAAATCCGATGGTGTTTTTCGTAGCAGTCCAAGGGGTTGGTTTACTTTTGGACACGCTTCGTTTGCTCTGCTTTTCTTTTTCGGACACATTTGGCATGGTGCTAGAACCTTGTTCAGAGATGTTTTTGCTGGTATTGACCCGGATTTGGATGCTCAAGTGGAATTTGGAGCATTCCAAAAACTTGGAGATCCAACTACAAGAAGACAAGTAGTCTGATGCAACATTGCTCTGCTATTTTTCGCTTCTCGCTT